GGATTCCTCTTTGGCTAATAGGTACTGTAACTGGTATTCCTGTGATTGGTTTAATAGGTATTTTCTTTTATGGTTCATATTCCGGATTGGGCTCATCTCTGTAGTAATCATATGAACTGATTTGTAAACATTAAAACGTAAGAACTCAATGGCGACCCCCCCCTTTTTTTGTTTAAGACGAGGGCGGTTCGTTGAGTTCTTACTAAAAAATCATAATATATCTATACGCCCTTTTTTTTGTTTCCCAACCCTTTTTCTTTCTCCAACACCTTTACCTTTTTTTCTAATTTTATTTTTCTAATGATATTTTTGAAAAATGAGCCTCATTGGTTGATTCAGACCATCTGTTCTTTGAGAATATCGATCCAAACTTTTAAGGGTTTCTTTCATATTGACAAAGTTCAATTTGAATTTATTCAATAAATCTAATTTTGATTGATAAGGTTGACAAAATAAAAGAAGAAGAGTCAAATAATCTTATCGTAGAAAAAGAAACTAAAAGTTTTTCATCATTTTTTTTTTGATCATACAAAATTGCCAACAAAAAAAGAATTTTTATTTTTTTTTACGAACTTGAGAAATCCGCAAATCTAGAAATTCATTTCAGACAATTGAACTTTCTCGAACTGTTTCTTTTTAAGAACCAAAAAGATTTGCGCCAAAATAACAGAGGCCAAGAAGAGCAAAAGGCCTTGCACACGTAATGCATCTTGAAGTACTATTTCTGTATCTCCCTGACCAAATCCACCTACATTAGGATTACTTGTTAATGGTTGATCAAGTTTGATGGATTCCCCCTCCGAAACAAGGAGTTCTGGTCCTGGGGGGATAATATCAACTACTTGACGTCCATCCGATGTATCCACTATGGTTATTTCATATCCCCCCCTTTCTTTTCGTATGATTTTACTTACTATACCTGCTGCTGTAGCATTATAAATTGTATTGTTACTTTTGCTACCATCAGGATAAATCTGACCTCTTCCCCTATTCCCGCCTACATATATGGGATATTTTAAGAAGTGAACATCCTTATTAGTAGCGGGATCTGGGGAAATAATAGGAAAGGAAATTTCACTATATTTTTGACCAGGAACAGGACCTATCACAAGAATATTTTTTTTAGTGGGGCGGTAGCTCTGAAAAGACAGATTTACTATTCTTTCTTTCATCTCGGGAGAAATACGATCGGGGGGGGCTAATTCAAACCCTTCAGGTAAAATAAGAACAACCCCAATATTCAAGGCCCCCCTTTTACCACTCGAAAGAACTTGTTTCAGTTTTGTATCATAAGGAATTCGAACAACTGCTTCAAATACAGTATCGGGAAGTACCGCCTGGGGAACCTCAATATCTACAGGCTTATTAGCTAAATGACAATTGGCACATACAATACGCCCAGTTGCCTCTCGTGGATTTTCATAAACTTGTTGAGCAAAAATGGGATATGCATTTGAAATGGATGCCTGAGTTATTATATATATTATGGGCAATACGGAAATGGATCGAATAATTTTTTCCTTTATCCAAGAACGGGTATTTCTAGTTTGCATGGTCCAGTAGTTGATACCAACAATTTCTACAATAAAGCGGGTAGGTCACTTGTATAATTCCCTATCTATGATTCTGCTATTTACTGGAAAATTCTTATTGGAATATAGGAAGAATCTCTTGAATCGGTAGAAATATAAAATAGAAAGAGTAAACACGATTTTGAATGCTTTATGTATGGACAAAACAAAGAAAGTAACAAACATTAGAACTGGCTAAAATCATTTTTCATTCATTCATTGAGTGATAAATCAATACAAGTGACGGGGATATACGATTTAAATAATGGAAGATACCATATTTAAAAATTGTATCTAGAATAACTGGAAAAGTGGAAGCAAGAACAGATATAATTTTATCGTTATGACCAAATCCAAAATCTTTGTAGATAGAGTTAATCATTAGTTCCCAACCATGGGGCGAATGGAATCCGATACATAAATCAGTTACTAAAAGAATGGAAAAAGCTTTTATTGTATCGTTTAAGTTATATAGGAATTCCTGAACCAGAGAGTTAAGAATAACAAGCTCTTCATTACCCAGAATAGAAAAAACACTTAGAATAATGAAAGAAATTATGTTTATTGAGAAGTGAAAAATCGTATTCATATGGTCTTGATTATACATCTTGATCAATTGAACCGTTTCTTTGTGGATTCCTAGCTTTTGTATATGTGTCTCTGGAGATTCCTTTATCATTTCGTCCAACAGGAGGAGTCTCTCTAATTCTATGAATTTTTCTAGAATACTATTTTCTTGAATATCATTCAAAAGGGTTTCGGATTGTCTCTTATTCCACCAATTAATAGCCCATGATTTCATACTTTTATTAAATGCGAGAGAGATCCACCAGGGCAAAAATACTAAAGATATAAGATATAGAATGTGAATAAATACTTTCTTTTTTGCCATTTTTTCATTTATGAATTGTTAAAGAATCCACTTCAAATGAAGAAGAAATAAGAGAATAAAAAGATAAATTCTTCATTTCAATTCAATTGGTACACGCAAGAAATAGGCCAATTCCGCTACTTTTTGTTCAATTTCTCGTGGAGTCAAATTCTCATCAATACGAATTAATGGAATAGACCCCTGGCCCCTGATTTCCATATAAAGGAAAAAGACAATACGAGTATAAATACCCTCTTTAACTTCGATTCGTATGGACTGAATATCTTCCATAAGGAATCGGAGAAAGATACGACGATTTTTTCCGGGAAATCCCCAACGAAAAATACAAACTATTCTTTCTTTTCTATCGAATCTATCATAACCACTACCTACATTCCACGAAATTATGCACCACAAATAGGAACTAATAAAGAGACCCGCTATCCCATAGAAAGACATCACGATTCCTTGTGGAAAAAAAAAGATTTGCTGATACGGAAATAAAGATATAAAATTCCTATCTAGATAACTAGAAATTCCAACCACTAAGAATCCTACCGAACCTAAAAAAAGGATAAAGGCCCAATAGAAATTAATGATTTTTCGAGAGCCTGTTATAAGTTCTATCCATATATGGTCTGATCGCCAATTCATACTATCTATATCTAGTTGCATTCTTTTATTGGAATTGAGAGAATAATCCCAATTTGACTTTCCTCTTTTTGTTTACGAAGTAACGCTCATCAACTAGCACTTTTCTTAATTTCACTAAATATATTATTTGTATTTGTGTTATAATGCAAGTCTAATTAAGTCTTAAAACAATAAATGAGATTTTGTCCCGTCGAATCTAAATAATCTTGTTTTTTTGTACATGAAGAAATAAAGAAACCATTGCAAATGCCGGAATTACTAGGCCCACTAAGGGGACAAAAATAGAGGGTAAATTTAGAATTGTCATAGCAACGGTACCTCGATTTAATATTTGTACCTGTTATTGTTACATTAATTGTTACGGTGTTATTTATAAAATAAGGACATCTTATATTATAAATTATCTTAAATTCGAATTCGTATATTATTATACTAAATATATCAAATAACCTAATAAGTGAGTAGAAAATTTAGAACTAAAAAAAAGCCTTACTTATTGTTCATATTTCTATATAAACTATATGTATTATATGTATGATAATCGATTTTTTGATTCTTATTTTTTTCTTGTTCTTGTCTTCGAATTTCATTTTAATTTTAATATTTTAATTTAATAAAGAAAGGATTTCTTAATAAATCTTAATAAATACCGAAAGATTCGTTAGAATCCGACCCAACGAGTATTCTTAGTAAAACTAAAAGCTCGGGAAGAAAGATTAATATTTCTATTTGAATTATACATACTATAAGAAACGAACATGAAATTTTTTTTTGATTTGCCAGCCCGCTCTCGCGTTAAGGAATAAATGACTTTTTTATCTTGCTGATTATGACTTTCTATAAAATGAAAATAAAAAAATAACTATTTGTTTTCTCAAAAAAAAAAAGAAAAGAAAGTCCTACTTGAGTGAATTTTGATTCAAAGGAAAGAAAGCGTGGAGTTGAAAAAATTCACTCAGAACGTCTTTTAAAAGATTACGTGGTACGATTGGATCAAATAAGCCCTTATGGAATAAATATTCAGACACCTGCGAACCCTCGGGTACTGTCTGATTCAATATTTGTTCAATGACTCTTTTACCTGTAAATGCAATATAGGCATTGGGTTCTGCAATAATGATATCGCCTAACATACCAAAACTGGCTTTCACTCCACCAGTAGTGGGAGATGTAAGGATGGATATATAGAATAACTTTTTATTTGATTGATAATCATATAAAGCAGAAGAGATTTTAGCCATTTGCATCAAGCTCAGACCTCCTTCTTGCACGCGTGCCCCTCCGGAAGCACACACTATAATAAGGGGAAGAAATTGATGGGTAGCATACTCGATCAAACGGGTTATTTTCTCCCCTACTACGGATCCCATACTACCCCCCATAAACTGAAAATCCATGACTCCAACTGCTATGGGAATACCGTTTAGCTGACCTATGCCCGTTTGAACAGCCTCCGTTAATCCGGTCTTTTTTTGATAAAAATAGATACGATCCTTATAAGGTTTCTCTTCCGAATGAAACTCAATGGAGTCCAGAGATACCATGTCTTCATCCATAGGATACCAAGTACACGGATCAATCAAAAGTTCGATTCTATCCGAACTACTCATTTTCAAATGATATCCACATTGTTCGCAAATATTCATTTTTGACTTCAACAATTTCTTATAATTTAATTCATAACAATTCTCGCATTGAACCCATAAATGCCCGTATTTTTGAGTTCCATCGAGATCATTCGAACTTTCTCTTATAGTTAAATCATTACCATTCGTGCTAGTTCTTATACCTAAACTCTCGCTTTCACTACTATTTCCACTTTCACCACAAATGAAACTAGAAATAGAACTGTTGCCACTCTCACTAAAAATGTAATTATGAATAAGGATTTGAGAATGAAGATA